TAGAGAAATAAATAGAGAAGAAAATAGAGAAATAAAAGTTTTAGCTCAACATATATGTATGTCTGTTTTAAAAGCGCAAAGAGTAATTGATCAGATTCGCGGACGTTCCTATGAGGAAACACTTATGATACTGGAACTCATGCCTTATCGAGCATCTTATCCAATTTTACAATTGGTTTATTCTGCAGCAGCAAACGCTAATCATAATATGGGTTTGAACGAAGCTGATTCATTCATTAGTAAAGCCGAAGTCAATAGGAGTGCTATTGTGAAAAAGTTAAGACCTCGGGCTCGGGGACGTAGTTATCCGATAAAAAAACCCACTTGTCATATAACAATTGTATTAAAGGAAAAATCTAAATCATTTTTAGATCAATCAATCTAAGATTTAGATTCATATTAAAAATATGAATGGAAAGAGAACATAATAGAAAAATATGGGACAAAAAATAAATCCACTTGGTTTCAGACTTGGTACAACCCAAAGTCATCGTTCCTTTTGGTTCGCACAAACAAAAAATTATTCCGTGGGTTTACAGGAAGATGAAAAAATACGGAATTGTATCAAGAACTATGTACAAAAAAATAGGAGAATATCCTCAGGTTTCGAAGGAATCGCACGTATAGGAATTCAAAAAAGAATCGATTTGATCCAGGTCATAATCCATATTGGATTCCCAAATTTATTAATAGAGGGCCAAACACGAGGAATAGAAGAATTACAGATGAATGTACAAAAGGAACTTCATTCTGTGAACCGGAGACTCAACATTGCTATCACAAGAATTGAAAAACCTTATGGACAACCAAATATTCTTGCAGAATATATAGCTTTACAGTTAAAAAATAGAGTTTCGTTTCGAAAGTCAATGAAAAAAGCTATTGAATTAACTGAACAAACAGATACAAAAGGAATTCAAGTACAAATCGCAGGGCGTATCGACGGAAAAGAAATTGCACGTGTCGAATGGATCAGAGAAGGTAGGGTTCCCCTACAAACAATTCGCGCTAAAATTGATCATTGTTCCTATACAATTCGAACTATTTATGGAGTATTAGGCATCAAAATTTGGATATTTGTAAACGAGTTTGGATATTTGTAAACGAGAAATAATAGACCTTCATTTGTCTTGCCATTCTGTCCAGTGATAGAACAAAAAATTACAAACTGTTTCATTCTTTTTCTGTTAAATCAAACAAAAATGAACAATTCTAATTCTATAAGGTTGAATAAAAATTCGATTGACCATTTAGTATAATTGCTATGCTTAGTGTGTGACTCGTTAGTTTTTTCTTTAGAGTTTAGGGTTGAGATTCAAAAAAAAAAAAAAATAGACTAACCCCTACTATGAACTTAGTAACCATATAAATTAATAACCAACTTATTGCTTCGTATTGTCAAGATCCCAAGAAACAGTCACTATATGGGTGGATCGATCATATAGTTGTAGCAACTGAAATTTTTTCCATAAAAAAGAAATCTGATTATGGGTTGTAAAGCAAAAATAAAGGGATGTGGATAAATGGAAGGATGATAGAAAGAGAGAACAAAAATATCAATGATATATGATTCCAATATGTATGGTCTATGAATCACCTCATAAAAGGCAGTGTGATAAAGCATTAATACTGATATAATCAATACTGATATAAATATATAAATGAAATATAAATAAATAAAATATAAAAAAAAGAAAAAAAAAATAATAAATAATTAAATAATAAAGAATAAAGAGCCTCGGGTTAATAAAAACTGAGGAGATTGACTCGGGAACGAATTTTGCCGGAAGCTCCATTGCAGAGTTCAGGCCTAACCATTAATGGAGAAGCTATGGGAACGACGAAACCTGTGACTGCATAGGATTCTATTGAAAACGAATCCTAATAATTCATTGGGTGGGATGGCGGAACGAACCAAGAAAAAATTGATTTATTCTGAGAGGTGTCATGAATTGACCCTACGAATGAAAGAGTCAATATTCGCCCGCGAAACCTTTATTTATTGGATTACAATTTTGGGCGTGATTCGATAGAGGTAAAAATAAGGATTCATTATATTATACGTTATATTCTAAAAAAAGAAGCATTTTTTATATTTTCTATATCTATCTATATCTAATAATATACACGTCCAGCTGTGTATTTTGTATAGACATCTTCCTTTGTAACAAATTAAATATGTAACAAATTAAATATCAATAAAAGCCATTCATTACTTATATATACTTATATTATTAACTCATAATTACTTATATTATTATTTATTATTATAATTATACATGTGTATCTGTAATATTATTGAATCGTTTCATTCGCGAGGAGCTGGATGAGAAGAAACTCTCATGTCCGGTTCTGCAATAGAGATGGAATTAAGAAACAACCATCAACTATAACCCCAAAAGAACCAGATTTCGTAAACAACATAGAGGAAGAATGAAGGGAATATCTTGTCGAGGCAATCATATTTGTTTCGGCGGATACGCTCTTCAGGCACTTGAACCCGCTTGGATCACAGCTAGACAGATAGAAGCGGGGCGGAGAGCAATGACACGATATGCGCGTCGTGGTGGAAAAATATGGGTACGTATATTTCCCGACAAACCTGTTACAGTAAGACCTACCGAAACACGTATGGGTTCGGGAAAGGGATCCCCCGAATATTGGGTATCTGTTGTTAAACCGGGTCGAATACTTTATGAAATGGGCGGAGTATCAGAAACTGTAGCCAGAGCAGCTATTTCAATAGCTGCGTACAAAATGCCTATACGAACTCAATTTGTTATTTCACGATAGGGATGTAGAACTAAACAAAAGGGATATTGAGGATGAAAAAACAACCGCAGGTTTATTTTTTTCTGGACGGACAATATTTCTTTTTTTCCTTCATCCTTTGCATTGAAATAACAGATTCAAATAAAAAATATATGATTCAACCTCAGACCCTTTTGAATGTAGCGGATAACAGCGGAGCTCGAGAATTGATGTGTATTCGAATCATAGGAGCTGGTAATCACCGATATGCTCATATTGGTGACGTTATTGTTGCTGTAATCAAAGAAGCAGTGCCAAATATGCCTCTAGAAAGATCAGAAGTCATTAGAGCTGTAATTGTACGTACATGTAAAGAACTCAAACGTGACAACGGTATGATAATACGATATGATGACAATGCAGCGGTCGTCATTGATCAAGAAGGAAATCCAAAAGGAACTCGAGTTTTTGGTGCGATCGCTCGGGAATTGAGACAGTTGAATTTTACTAAAATAGTTTCATTAGCTCCCGAGGTATTATAAATACTAGTAGATGACACTATGATATAGTAGGCTATCTGAAATAGATCAAATTAATAGATTGTGTCTCACGCATATACTTTTTTAAATTTCCTAATTAAAAAAAAAAAAACAAAGAAAAAAGAAAAAAGGAAACATGTTGATTATATCAAAATTAGGAGGCACAAAAAATTATAGTCCGTTATGGGTAGGGACACTATTGCCGATATAATAACTTCTATAAGAAATGCTGACATGAATAAAAAAGGAACGGTTCGAATAGCATCTACTAATATCACCGAAAACATTGTTAAAATACTTCTACGAGAAGGTTTTATTGAAAATGTTCGGAAACATCAGGAAAATAACAAATATTTCTTGGTTTCAACCCTGCGACATAGAAAGACTAGGAAAGGAATATATAGAACCGTTTTAAAGTGTATCAGCCGACCCGGTTTACGAATTTATTCCAACTATCAACGAATTCCTAAGATTTTAGGTGGAATGGGAATTGTAATTCTTTCTACTTCTCGAGGTATAATGACAGATCGAGAAGCTCGACTAGAAAGAATTGGAGGAGAAATTTTGTGTTATATATGGTGATCCTCCTCCTCTGGTATCCTAATTTTATCTCTAACTTCCCATTTGTGAAATAGAGAGGAAAAGTGAGTTATATACCTCTTCCTTCATTAGTTGATACTTCAAGGGGGTTACCTAGAATGAAAGAACAAAAATTGATTCATGAAGGTTTAATTACTGAATCACTTCCCAACGGTATGTTCCGGGTCCGTTTAGATAATGAAGATCTAATTCTAGGTTATGCTTCAGGGAGGATTCGGCGCAGTTTTATACGGATACTACCAGGAGATAGAGTAAAAATTGAAGTAAGTCGTTATGATTCAACCAGAGGACGTATAATTTATAGACTTCGCAACAAAGATTCGAACGATTAGGTGATTTTTTAAACATTCCTTTCATGGGGACACAATTCGAAGTTAAAAAAAAAATATTCAAGAAACTTATTTTCCTCAAAAAAGTAGATTCAGAATTAAGGTAAGGAATAAGAAATATGAAAATAAGGACTTCTGTTCGTAAAATTTGTGAAAAATGTCGACTGATCCGTAGGCGCGGACGAATTATAGTGATTTGTTCCAATCCGAGACATAAACAGAGACAAGGATAATCTTTCTAAAAAAGAACTTTCTTTTCTAAAGGGGAGGACCCATGTAAGAATAAAAGATCTGTTTTAACATGAAATGGATATCTCCGTATCTTTTCTTTCTGTATATTTCTGACTCATATTTATGAGATGATAAAATATGACAAAAGCTATACCAAGAATTGGTTCACGTAGGAATGGACGTATTGGTTCACGTAAGAATGGACGTAGAATACCAAAAGGAGTTATTCATGTTCAAGCGAGTTTCAACAATACCATTGTAACTGTTACAGATGTACGAGGTCGGGTGGTTTCTTGGGCCTCCGCGGGTACTTCTGGATTCAAAGGCACAAGAAGAGGTACACCGTATGCTGCTCAAGCCGCAGCGGTAAATGCTATTCGTACAGTAGTCGATCAGGGTATGCAACGGGCAGAAGTTATGATAAAAGGCCCTGGTCTCGGAAGAGATGCAGCATTACGAGCCATTCGTAGAAGTGGTATACTATTAAGTTTAGTACGTGATGTAACACCTATGCCACATAATGGGTGTCGACCTCCTAAAAAAAGACGTG